GGTTGAAAGGTTTGAAAGAGAACGTTGTTTTGGGGGGGATGATACCCGGCGGGACCGGATTCAAAGGATTCGTGCACCCTTCAAAAGCAAAACAATACAACAAGATTCCTTTTGAAACAAAAAAAAAGAATCGATTTGATGGAGAAATGAGAAATATCTTGTTTTACCACAGAAAATTCTTTGAAGGGAGATAATCAAAGAACTTCCACGATACACCAGAACAATCATTTATCGGATTTCATGATTGCCAAGAAGGGATTCATTCCTTTCACTACTTTCTTTGATTTGGTGCATTCATTTGATTTAATAATAAAAAGAGAAATGTCTAGAAAGGCATAGCATAGAATAGCTTGGGTCATGGCTCTACGTCCAATTCCAATTATAGGGTAGATCAGAAGGTTCCATGGGAACAATCTTTTATTTCAGTTCAGGGTTCCCCGTCTCTTAAAAAAGAAAAAAAAAGGGGGGGGGGTAGAAATGACAAGAAGATATTGGAACATCAATTTAGAACAGATGATGGGGGCGGGGGTTCATTTTGGTCATGGTACTAGGAAGTGGAATCCTAAAATGGGACCTTATATCTCTGCAAAGCGTAAGGGTATTCATATTACAAATTTAACTCAAACTGCTCGTTTTTTATCAGAAGCTTGTGATTTGGTTTTTGAGGCAGCAAGTAGAGGAAAACAATTCTTAATTGTCGGTACCAAAAATAAAGCAGCTGATTCAGTAGCATGGGCTGCAATACGGGCTCGGTGTCATTATGTTAATAAAAAATGGCTCGGCGGTATGTTAACGAATTGGTCTACTACAGAAACGAGACTTCAAAAGTTCAGGGACTTGAGAATGGAACAAAAAACAGGGAGACTTAGCTGTCTTCCAAAAAGAGATGCAGCCGTGTTCAAAAGACAATTATTTCGTTTGCAAACATATCTGGGTGGGATTAAATATATGACAGGTTTACCCGATATTGTAATCATCGTCGATCAGCACGAAGAATATACAGCCCTACGAGAATGTATCGCTTTGGGAATTCCAACAATTTGTTTAATTGATACAAATTGTGACCCCAATCTAGCAGATATCTCAATTCCAGCGAATGATGATGCTATATCTTCAATCCGATTAATTCTTAACAAATTAGTAGTCGCAATTTGTGAAGGGCATTTTAGCTATATAAGAAATCCTTGATTAATAATACATTAAAAATATGATAAATAACTTACTTCGCAAATCCCATATATTTTTGAGTCGGTTACTATTTCTGAATAAAAAAAGAAATAAGAATAGCCGGGATATTATGTGATTAGTTAGTATTCAAAATAGTAATCTTAGAATAGTAATCTTAGTTGGTATTCAAAATATATGATTCAAGTAGGCAAAGAGATGGTTGAATCAAAAGTGAATTTTTTTTAGAGGGTAATATGAATGTTCTAGGAAACACACTAACACTAAAAGGCTTGTACGATGTATCTGGTGTGGAAGTAGGCCAACATTTCTATTGGCAAATAGGTAGTTTCCAAGTCCATGGCCAAGTACTTATGACTTCTTGGGTTGTAATTGCTATCTTATTAGGTTCAGCCACTATAGCTGTTCGCAACCCACAAACCATTCCGAATTGGAGTCAAAATTTCTTCGAATATGTTCTTGAATTTATTCGAGATGTCAGTAAAACTCAAATCGGAGAAGAGTATGGTCCGTGGGTTCCTTTTATTGGAACTATGTTTCTTTTTATTTTTGTTTCTAATTGGTCAGGAGCTCTTTTCCCTTGGAAAGTCATCCAATTACCTCATGGAGAATTAGCTGCACCCACGAATGATATAAATACTACTGTTGCGTTGGCTTTACTCACGTCAGTGGCATATTTCTATGCGGGTCTTACAAAAAAAGGGTTGGGGTATTTCGGTAAGTATATTCAACCAACTCCAATCCTTTTACCGATTAACATCTTAGAAGATTTCACAAAACCTTTATCACTTAGTTTTCGACTTTTCGGGAATATCTTAGCTGATGAATTGGTCGTTATTGTTCTTGTTTCTTTAGTCCCTTCAGCGGTTCCTATACCTGTTATGTTCCTTGGATTATTTACAAGTGGTATTCAAGCTCTTATTTTTGCAACCCTAGCTGCGGCTTATATAGGTGAATCGATGGAGGGCCATCATTGAAATAGTCTTTTTTTTCAAAACAAGAAATAACAAGAGACGTTTGGTTCACGACAATTTACTTAAGGAATATACAGCTACATCATTAGATATAGATAAATTTAGGGTATTAGAGCGTTGCAAAAAAAGGGAAAGAGGCAAAAAAGATTTTTTTCCTAAAGTTATCTTCCATCCACTTACTAGCATACCCCCCTCAACGAATATTCTATTTCTACCGCATTTATTAGTTTAGTAGTTCTTAGCCTATGCCTATTATTTCCTTTATTCTATTATTTCAATTGGTTGAAATATGAAATAATAGAATAAAGGAAATAATGCTTGGAGTGTATGTGCAGGACATGCGAAAAAGGAGAAAAGAGCGAAGAATTCCCGTTTTAGTTGATTTTATTCACTGATTGGACAAATAAAACTAGTAACTAGTAAAAAATCAAAATAATAATAGGAAGTAGTTAGATAGAATTTGAATAGCTAAAAAAAGGCAACTCTTGGAGATATTTCGAGAATTGATTCTCAAATCCTATCCTAGTGAATCGAAGATAAACAGTAGGTTTACGCTATGGAAGAAAGACATGTATATGTGATATTAGATATTGCTGGGTATATATGAATTAAAGACAGATTCCTTTGACCTACTCCTCTCATTTTCAGCAATGGAAGTCCTTTATTTTCCGTTTCCTCGTTACTGTGAATTGAATGAAAAAACCGGTGCAATTACAAAAAAGATGGAAGAATTCAAATACCAGTTCGGAACCAATAAATCGAAGTAGTTCTGATAATTCACACTAATTACTATTATTTCAACTAGAGGTTCTTAGTTACTTCTACTAACTGAATCCTACGACGTCATAATTAAGTCATAATTCGTTGGGTGGTTGTATCATTAACTATTTCTTTTTTTGGTACGAGGAACTTATCATGAATCCACTAATTTCTGCCGCTTCTGTTATTGCTGCTGGATTGGCTGTAGGACTTGCTTCTATTGGACCGGGGGTTGGTCAAGGGACGGCCGCGGGTCAAGCTGTAGAGGGTATTGCGAGACAGCCTGAGGCGGAGGGCAAAATACGAGGTACTCTATTGCTTAGTCTAGCTTTTATGGAAGCTTTAACAATTTATGGACTGGTTGTAGCATTAGCCCTTTTGTTTGCGAATCCTTTTGTTTAATATTAGAAATAGAAACTATATACTTATTACCTATATACTTATTACCTTGGATTTGTTGTTTGATTTTTCAAATTATATCAAGATTGCATTCCTAGAATTACGTAGTCGTTGATAAAATCAACTAACCCACGGGAAGGTCGGATTTGCGGATGAGGAATTAGTATCCCGCCTCGCTTTTATCCTTCCCGCTCCTACTCCAAGAGAAACTAAGCCTTGAAACAGGGGGATAGTTCACATAAATAAAATCCATTTCAAAATTTCCCAATAGGAACAAGAAAGGACTAAATAAAAAAGAGGTGCGAAGTGATACAAAAATAGCTCTAGTCAATTGTTTAGTCGACCTAGTTAGTCTATTCATACGAGGAGATGATATGAAAAATGTAACCGATTCTTGCCTTTCTTGGGGCTACTGGCCATCCGCCGGGAGTTTCGGGTTTAATACCGATATTTTATCAACAAATCTAATAAATCTAAGTGTAGTGCTTGGTGTATTGATCTTTTTTGGAAAGGGAGTGTGTGCGAGTTGTTTATTTCACGAATTGGCGGGACCCAACCAGCTGTACCCTTTTTGTTCTAACTAGGAAAGAAAAGAAAGGTGCACGATTGCGCGAATTACTTCGGACTAAATATAAATTAAGAAATTTTATGTTTTATGGAAGAAACATAGCATTTCGTGATTCAATTCATTGGTAAAACCTACCTTGATTCTCTATCAACCAATAACGCGGGACCTCTAATATGGTTAAAGCAAACTTTTTGAAGTCTAAATGCAGCGTGGTACTCTTTCTACCAATATGTTAATATAGAGATGGTTCAAAATAAATATTTTATTGATAGAGAACACTCCTATTGATAAAATGATTTGAACAACTTATTGTAACTTATTGTAAAAGAGGGTATTTCGCCCCCTTTTATCCAATGCTGAAGCGACGACCTATGTGTTATGTATAAGTAAGAAATTTTTTTGGATTTTTAGAAACAAAAGAAACAACTTTGTTGACAATTACCTATTTTTTGTCAGAAGAGTCCTCTAAATATTTTTATCTGGCGCTAGTTTATATATTTTTTTAGTATGAACAAAAAATAGAGGAAAAAGAGGGGATAGGCTCATTACATTATATAAAAAGATATGAGAATTTTTTCTAAGTACTTGAGCGTGAGAGCCAAATGAATTGAAAGATTCATGTTTGGTTCGGGAAGGGGTTATGGAAGTTATGACATGTATGTAAATAGAATCTACTTTCATTAAGTGATTTATTAGATAATCGGAAACAGAGGATCTTAAATACTATTCGAAATTCAGAAGAACTGCGCGGGGGGGCCGTTGAACAGCTGGAAAAAGTACGGACTCGCTTACGGAAAGTGCAAATCGAAGCAGATCGGTTTCTAGCGAATGGATACTCTGAGATAGAAAAAGAAAAGTTGAATTTAATTAATTCAAGTTATAAGACTTTAGAGCAATTAGAAAATTACAAAAATGAAACTATTCAGTTTGAACAGCAAAGAGTGATTAATCAAGTCCGACAACAAGTTTTTCAACAAGCCTTACGGGTAGCTCTAGGAACTCTGAATAGTTGTTTGAACGGCGAGTTACATTTACGTACTATTAGTGCAAATATTAACATGTTGGGGTCAATAAAAGAAATAAGTAATTAATCTTTACGCTATAGGTATTAGTTT